ATTTGATCGATACGCGGTTGTCAATATGACTGTGAATGTTGACTATGAATCGTGAGAAAAGAATAGAAAAAAGACAATCCCAATGTCGAAAACAAAAAGGGCGAAAACAAAAAGAAAGAGTCAATTTATTAATTTAATGAAAATCCAAATAATGAGAATCAAAATGAAATATGAAATTCTATATATTTCAGTTAATATATAAATAATTAGATAAATAGAAATAATTTATAAATACTTGAAATAAATCTAAAAGAAAAAGGACTTGTACTAGATGTGCACTACATATACAAATGGATCCAAAAGAGTTGTAGGTGAAAGAAGAAATTAAGGAAAAAAATAGGAAGAACCCTCGGGTTTATTCAATCAAGCAATATAAATAAAATAAACAAGCTTAATCCCTTGTTTTGTTAATAGATTTCCAACAAAAACCGATTGGTTGCGGAGAATGTAAATTTTTTATATTTCTATTTCTAGATCCAATTACACTTGATTTTTTTTATATGCATCTTAGATCAATAAAATTCTAGCAATAAAATCGATTTTCGTCCTTATAGTTATAGAACATGATATTCTATAGTAGCAATATTAAATAGGAATAATAAATAGGTATGAATAGAACCAAAAAAGGGGGGAGTAGTAAAGAAAAAGTTCTACAAAACTATATAGGAATCATCTACACCCTCTTTTTTGGGTCTATTGCTTAATAGAATTTCGTTTGATTAAGACTAAGTTGCGTAAAAACCCCCGCCTTCTTTGAAATATCATGAACAGTTCCTGTAGGTTGAGCGCCCTTGTGAAGGAAATATAGAATAGCAGGAACGTTTAAATGGGTTTGATTATTTATCGGATCATAAAAACCCACTTTCCGAAGATCTCTTCCTTCTCTTCGGGATCGAACATCAATTGCAACGATTCGATAAACGGCTCATTGGGATAGATGTAGATGAACAATACCCCCCCTAGAAACGTATACGAAGTTTTCTCCTCGTACGGCTCGAGAAAAACGATTAGAAGTTAGTATGTATCGAATTAGAATGTCAAATAGATCTATAAAATCATCACATCAATTTCCAGAGATTTAAGTCCTTCTTTTTCGAAAAAGAAGAAAAAAAAAAGCATTCGTACTCTCATAACTCAAGTTGGATAACTTTCAAATAGCCTAAAAGAAAATACTTAGGCATTTCATTTTTTGAGCGGTCTCTAACCCCTTTGGTGTTTGTCTCCCTTCGAATCCTTTTTTGGAGTCTCCATTGTGATATAATTGTTGAGACAATTGAAAACGGTATTTCCTTGTTCCAGGATCCTTTATCTTTGCCTTGAATCATTGGGTTTAGACATTACTTCGGTGATCTTTAATCGTTTTTAAAAAATGGCAGCAACACACCCCTTTTTGTGATTTCTTTCTATCAAAGAATCATACGAACAATTGATTCCGGCATGATACACTTTTGATCGAAAGAGTTTTACCAATTCCAAAAGATTTTCCTTTTGGATTGAAAAATTGCTCGAATCGGATCCTTTCGATTTCTATATCAAAAATATACTTACGAAGTTTGTTCCAACGTATTGATTGGTATTAACCCTAGATCCTTGCCCCTGAGAAATGAATAAATACTTTCTACTCGAGCTCCATCATGTACTATTTAAATTACAACGCAACAAAAAACGAGGGTTGTAATAGAACAGAACAAAGGATGTCGAGGCAAGAGCCCATTCATTCCTAGATAATATAAAATAGAAAATAGTGGATGGAAAAAAATCCACAGCTGATCATGTCCTTCAAGTCGCACGTTGCTTTCTACCACATCGTTTCAAACGAAGTTTTACCATAACATTTCTCTTGTTTGGAACCGGTATGTAATTGATTCAATTATGGAATCATGAATAGTCATTGCTTCGGTCGATACACAGTACTTTTTCCTTCTATCTGAAACGAATAGGTAATTTAAGCCTCAGTTATGAAGAAAAAGACTCAGTAAGAATTCAATTTAACCCTCTATTTTATTGTATGAATGCAATCATTTTTTTATTTCTAAATAACACGAAAAAAAAAAGAATTCTTTTTGAATCTGCGCTGCATCTTCAACCGATTCGATCGAATAGGTTCAACAATCTTATACTTCTTGGAATACCAAGGACTCCTAAGAAACATTCAAATTATTTAATTAATTGAAAAAATTTCCTATCCAACATCACCATTTGAATAAAGTTTTACTAAGGATTTGTATTTGATCATGATAAAAGAGAAAAATCCATATTCGGATTGAACTGAACTGATTTAAAACGGATAAATAGATTGAAAAGAAAATTTATTTTTTTCGTAGATTGGATACAAAAGACTAATGAAAGGGAATATTTAGGTTATTATTCTTTCATCCTGAAAGAGAAAATCAGAATTACAAAAATCGAGGATTTCCGTATCTATCATCTTAGACGGAACAATTTTCATTGGAAGTAATTATGGATATTCTATGTTAAATATTTAACAGTAAGGTAAGGGCTCACAAATTTTTTTCAAAAAAAGCGACAAAACGCTATCACTGAAATAGAAGGATAGCAATCCGTGCATATAAGCATTTCCTCAAATTATGCGTAGTTTCTTTGGCTTGGGCTTAAGGTTGAAAAATCGTTCCCTAAAATTTTAAATTAAAATAAAGTAAATAAGATGTATGAATCACCCCCATCTCAATTGTTATTACATAGATTTACAATTATTCATTATAGCCAAAGACCAAATACCTAAAAATGAGGGTCAAAGAAAATCCATTAGATATGGAACTTGATTATTTGATAATGAGATTTGGACAGACATAGATATTCAAATTGATATCTTCCATCGCTCAATAACTCTTATCTACTCCCACCCTCAATTCATTCCCACTCTTAATTCATTCCGTGGGGATGATGAATCATAAATAAAAAAGGATCCTATTTTACGGGATGCTAGACTATTTTGTATAAAATACAAAGCCAAAAAGATCCAGATTAAGCCATTAACTAGTCTTAAGAGACTTAATCCCATTGATTGAATTCAATCAGTAACAAGAATACACTCTTGTTTCGAATTCAGGAATGAAAGGAGAATAATTGGGCTGTCTTATTAAAATTAAAAAAAGATAGGAAATATAGAGGCTTTCGCATTTCGATTTACAATGTATCCTTGAAAATTCAACTAAATATGGCACATAAGGCTTTTCTAAGCAACTAACTTAAATACGAAAGTGAAAGGGAGAGGCATAAGCTAAAAGGCCCATCAGCCTTCAACCTATTAGGATCTATGTTCTCATCTTACCTGGATCACAAATGGATTCAGTTATATTTTCGTATTATTTGAACTCGATTCAATTTGTGAAAAAAGATCTGATTCAGAGAAAAATTTTTCAAAATTAGAAGCAAGAAGTACATTTTATCAAAACAAAAATTATACTCTTAAATAGATGGTCAAAAAAAAAAAGGGTAATTTTCATTCTGATATATATTAGAGTCCACTCTGGGACGGAAGGATTCGAACCTCCGAATAGCGGGACCAAAACCCGTTGCCTTACCACTTGGCCACGCCCCATTTCAATTTCTATTCAATACTAATAAACACTAATATTGGTATTAGTTGTTCGTCAATTCCAGTGCAAATCTCTATGGAATAAATTCGATTCTTGTTTGAGTCTTAGGATTTTGACACATGTAGATGTCGAATTAAACTAAATTTATTGATCATTACATAGAATTCAATTAAGATATTGTATGAAAGTATGATTTCTTCTATTCTCTTGTGAGAATGGAAGGATTTTTGTTTTGATTGGTTCGGTTCAAAGAAGTATTTTTTTGTCTACCTTACTTTCTTTTCTTCATTTTTACCTTATATCAATAACATATTAATAACTCAATCAAAATACAATTATCTCCAAGAACAAAATGTTTGTTATGCTTAATATCTTTAGTTTGATTTATATCTGTCTTAATTCTTCCCTTTATTCGAGTAGTTTTTTATTCGCAAAATTGCCCGAGGCCTACGCTTTTTTGAATCCAATTGTAGATTTTATGCCAGTAATACCTGTTCTCTTTTTTCTCTTAGCCTTTGTTTGGCAAGCTGCTGTAAGTTTTCGATGAGATCTTTAATACTGTCCTAGAAAAATTCATGATTTATTCGAGTTCGAGAAAAAAAATTCTACCAATTGAGAAGATCAGATGAGTCTTACAATATAAATGAACCCTCAATTCAAATGGTGAAATTCTTGAGTAGCCACGATCCATTTTGATCCCCCCATTTACCGATTCTGACTTTTTTTCACTGAAACACCCTATTAGAGTCCACCACAATATCGAATTCTAATTGTGTGAATTTCTGAAAACTCTTTTCTATTTCTAGAAATTTTAAAACCGCTTCATTTCTTGGTGTCAAAATAGGATATGTAGTATAAAAATAGAGAATCTATTCTCTTTTTCCGACAAAAACATATTTGGAGATTGTGTAATGCTTACTCTCAAACTCTTTGTTTACACCGTAGTGATATTCTTTGTTTCTCTCTTCATCTTCGGATTCCTATCTAATGATCCAGGACGTAATCCTGGACGTGAAGAATAAAAAAAAAGAAGGTTTTCCTTGCTTTATTCTATTGTTAGAAAAGTTCTTAGGATTTTCTCTACTACAATTACACATCTTTAACTATTTTTATATAAAAAAAAAAAAAAAGCAAAAAGGTTCGCTAAATTCGAATTTGAAAGATACCAAGCCATCGACGGAAACGGAAAGAGAGGGATTCGAACCCTCGGTACGAATAACTCGTACAACGGATTAGCAATCCGACGCTTTAATCCACTCAGCCATCTCTCCTAATTGAAAAAAAAAAACCTTCTTTACTTTATTTATTATATAAATTTATTATATAAATTATTATATATCTTATATAGATTATTTTTTTATTCTTTTTTGTATTGTATTATACAGATCGATAGAATTTTTATCAGCAATTCCATTTTTATAAAATTCCAATAAAGGACTC